CAAAAATATGGATTTTTTTTCGCGAATTCCATTGTTCAAAAAATGAATGGTTCGCAGAGAAGGGAGATATTTTTACTTTTTTTTAGTAAAATTCGTAAAATATATATGTAATGAAGTACGTAGGAAGAGTTGTATTTATTAAACATAGAGAATCCCTTATATTTTGGGGTCGTGCTTTATCAAAATTTCTATTTTATATTCAATGAAAAATGGAAGCACGCTAATTTACTATCGGTATCATATCAATAAATAAGATACCTGGTTAGATATCGACATAACAATTTCTGTTCTGGGGTTTACATATACCCACAATTGCTGTTATAATTGAAATTAAAAAGGAAGGGCTTTTTATTGAAAATGAAAAGAATCTCAATACTGATTAGTTATACAGCAATTTGGATTTTCTTATGTTATTAAGAAAACACAATTTGAAATTCAAATCTAAGAATTTTTTATGAATTCACAGCCAATAGTTAATGGTTCCAATTTGTGCGGAATTTTGGCTTTTGTAACTGAAAATCCACATTGAATTTTTTAATAGAAAACAAAAGGGGAAGTTTTTTTAAGTATTGTATCGTGTTGGCGGCATGGCCGAGTGGTAAGGCGGGGGACTGCAAATCCTTTTTCCCCAGTTCAAATCCGGGTGCCGCCTGATCAACAAAAGAATCCAAACAAAATTCCTTACTCTGTTCCGCTGATATAACTCGATGAATTCTTCCCCAGCACCGGCAGAAGCGGGGGGGGGGGGGGGGACTACATGATTCTAAGCATCTGTAGGTTTGTTTTCTAATAAGATTGTAAACCCCCTTGAATAAAGAAAGATTCTAGTACTAGTAGTGGAGTGGAAGGGAAGCGAGAAGTCTTGATAGCCCTACCCCTGCTAATGGAATATCTACTGGCTGGGTCTTGAATTAGGGAGTCGTGGTGGAAAGGGCAAAAGATACTTTGTATCCAAACTCGCAAGAGTTTCTGAGTGATCGGGCATTTAATCAAAATTATTTCCAATAAGAAATAGAGGTGGATAATGATCTTATTTTGATTTTTTATTTATGAAGACGAAAGGCAATAAAAGAAACAATACAGTAGGTTTTATTATTCTATACGTTCCATTAATAACATTTCCTTGATATTTTCCAAGAGTGTTACTGCCTATTTTCTTTTGCTTGTGCTTAATGTTTACCGATTCTACTTGAAATCAAATCATATAAGAACCCGTTCTAAGTGGATTTATTGGATTGGTTCATCAATAGTGTTGGGTTGGCTCAGAACCCTCCTTTTTTTGACTCTGCACCGTTGATTCCCCTATTATTAGTGAACAAGAAAATTCCTTCATATTCATAGAGATAGGGGACATAATTTACATGGATATAGTAAGTCTCGCTTGGGCTGCGTTAATGGTAGTCTTTACATTTTCCCTTTCCCTCGTAGTATGGGGAAGAAGTGGACTCTAAGGGTACTACTAATTGAGTTGAGGAATCAAACTGTAGTGTATCAATTGTTTTATTTGTTTTCCTCTTTACTGTTCAAATCAAATAGAAAGTAGTTAAGTAGATATGTTTTATAAGAAACAACATAGACATAGCGATTGCTCAATAAAATACTACGCAAAATAAGATCTTGCTTTGGGCGAGCCACATATTGTGTACTTACCGCTTGTTTTATTATTTTCGAAATTTATTTGATTTATGTTTTATGGACTTGTTTCATATTTCCTATCATGGTTAAAGTTAAAAGATAAAGATTTCGTTTACTACTCCTTTTCAAAAGTTACCATACTCATCCCATAGAGCTCCTTGAAGCATCTGTCAACGGCTCAATCAATTACTTCTTCGGAATGCCAAAAAAAAAGGATTACTTGGTTTCTTATACCATTTTTCTTCGTTAATTTGATTCTTTCAACTAATTCCCGGATTCATATTCGAAATAAAAAAATCTGAAATCTCGGAATTCGAATAGAAATCGTAAGAGTAAGATTTCTTTTTCCATTTTTTTCAGATTGGATGGAATGGAATTCCTACAAATCAAATATCAAATAGATGAAGATATAATATATTTTAGATTGATCTATATTAAGCCTCCATAAAAGTACAACTTTATACACTATAATAACCATAATAAACAGTATCTAGTATATGGTAGAAAGATTCATATATTTCTTTCTACCACATACTATACTGTTGGATCTCATAGAATACTGCTGATTCTAGCCCGATCATTTCATTTAAGACGCGAAATTCGAATTGCTTTTTATTTCTTCAATCATTGATAAGAACTAAGAAGTCAAATTTCATTCAAATTAATCATTTTGGCTGATTGTTTTTACGTAAATAATAAGTAAAAAAGCAGTCGGAATTAGAATAAATAATGCAGTAGCAATAAATGCGAGAATATTTACTTCCATAATCTCATTGTTTCTTTTTTTTTTACTTTGCAATAACTCGGGATTTAATCCCATAGAGATGATAATGATAAAATTTTCGCCCTTTAAATTTAATGGGATAAATTTGAATTACATCGCGATAATATTGAATCGAATCAATATTCAATATTATGAATAACAATATCTATATCTAAGCTATCAAATGGAGTCATCATCAAGAATTGAATAGTATAACATAGAAAGATCCTTTATCCATACCGAATCAAAAAATGGATTCCCGATCCAACCAAGAATTCTTTATATTTATCATTCTTTTCCATGCTTTATTTTCTATAAGCATAACCCCGCCCCCTCCCTTATACAATCATCTGACCGCCTCTCCACTTCTATTCTAGTAGTTAGAAACCCAACCAAACAATAGAAGTTAAACGGAAAGAAGTTAATTGAGTTTTAAACTCCGTTCTTTTAATGATCTAATTTTCTTAGAAGACAAAGAAGTGTGATAAAGATGAAAGTCCCGGTATAAGTATAAAAAATCTAATATTCCATCAAATTCAATTCACTATTTATTTGCCTTCCCGAGGGGGGGGCCTAAAAAAGATCTTTTCTTTTGCTAAGAGGGTCAGGATCCTTGTTTAATCTTTCTTTTATTAAATGAATATCCTCTTTCTTTGGAACACATATATCAAAGGTGGAGTGTACAATTTGAATAAGATAATTTGTTTCCAATTAATAATTGAGATTGCACACAATCGGAATCCAAAATAAAAAACTTCATTTAATCCGAAAAGTATTCTATCAGAGTAACGATGGTAAATTAATGTATTTAAGAAAAGAGTTCCATTATACGGATCGAAAACAATCAAAAAGTCCGACCCAGTACGGCACCTCGTACAATTCTGAATATATAAATTCAGAATTGTACTAATCCACATATGTCTCTCTCCCATCAATTGGGATTGGTAGATGTAATGGGAATTTCAGGATTTCTTTGCTGAGAAATGCGAAAAAAAAAAAAGAAATAAAGTTCTACGAAATTCTGCTCCCTGTCCCCTTTTTTCACAGAAAAAGGGAAATGAGTTAAATATTTATCGGGTCTGCCGGGACTGACGGGGCTCGAACCCGCAACTTCCGCCTTGACAGGGCGGTGCTCTGACCAATTGAACTACAATCCCCCGGAAAGAAGTTGTATAGCATATATTATTCTTATGATTTCATTCAAACCATTTATTTTAGTTCTATTTCGAATCGCCGTGTTGTAATATAGATGCGAGTGATATATTGATATCCACACGAATACGCACTTTCGTGAGGGTGACATGAATCAGGAATCGGAATCACTAGCAATCCTTTTGCTATTGTCAAATCGATTGAAAATCTATTTTTGTTTTGAATGAAGAAAAAGGGTTGTTTTTTTTTTTTTATTTCCGCTTTTCTTTAAACTTTAGACTTACAGATTCTGGTATGAATGTCGATCATTAGCAAAATCGGGAAACAAGCAAATAAATAGAAGTTGAGGGATATAGCCGACAGTTTTCTTTATTTCCGGGCATTTATGGAAAACGAATGGGTATATCATTTCATGGCGAGTCTGCAAATTTTTTGGGCCGAGCTGGATTTGAACCAGCGTAGACATATTGCCAACGAATTTACAGTCCGTCCCCATTAACCGCTCGGGCATCGACCCAAGAAGAGTAAATTCTAGACTTATTGATAATCCATAATCAAATCAAATTCCTTTCGTAGTATCCCTACCCCCAGGGGAAGTCGAATCCCCGCTGCCTCCTTGAAAGAGAGATGTCCTAAACCGCTAGACGATGGGGGCACGCCTGCTCGACCGTCATCATACTATGTTTATAGTATGAACAGTTTTTGCAATTGTCAATATAATGACTAGATCCGCCGATCCTTCTGCTTTTCATGATTCCATAGAATTTTTTGATTCGTCATTTAATTTATAGAATAATAATAGCGATTAGAATGAATGGTTCATAAAGATAAATTTGGATCTATGTCGAATTGGTGGGTACATGTATCAATCAAGTTAATATAGGGGTCAAATAAAAGAAAAGTAATTTAGGATCGATCTTGAAACAATTCGTTGCATTGATATTTATCAAATCCAACAAACCATTCTTGCCCTATACTCGCGGAATAAATAAAATGAAATTGATCATTTCTTTTCTGGAACGGGCCACCGGCCCGCCGGCCTTTATGACTTTTTTGAATGTACTTAATATATAATATATATACATAGATCTATCTTATCCCTAGAGTGACTTACTCGGGAGTTAAACCAAGTGGGCCCTTTTAACTCAGCGGTAGAGTAACGCCATGGTAAGGCGTAAGTCATCGGTTCAAATCCGATAAGGGGCTTTAGGTTTTTTCATAAAACCCCCGGCTTAGTATTCTATTTGAGGGGAGAATAAAGAAAGATATTGTTGCTATTTGTAATAAAAAAAAAGTAACCAACTGTAGAATTCCCTTTTTAATTATAATCTAATTAACTTATCATTATACTAAGTTATATATAGTATCGTAATCATATATAGTTATAGTTCTAAAGTTGAACATTTGTTTATTCTATTTTATTTAGATTATAATGAGAATGAATAATGAT